AAATACGTGCAAGATCATCATTAGAACCATCATACTTGCCGACCATCGATGGACTGATCGGATTAACCACCCAAAGTTGGCTTCAGTCATTATGTATTGAACAGAAGCAAAAGCCTCAGTAACAGTAGGGCGGTAGTAAAACGTCATAGCAAATCCGGTAGCTACTTGTACTAAAAAACAAGTAAGCGTAATTCCTCCCAGACAATAAAATATGTTGACATGAGGGGGAACGTACTTACTAGTTATATCGTCCGCAATCGCCTGAATCTCGAGACGTTCTTCGAACCAATCATAGACTTTATTGAGATAGGTAACCCAAAGCTAAGGAACTCCCCCTCCGAGAACTGTATATGAGAATTTCCTCTCGTACAGCTCAAACAAAATCACCCAAATATTATACTCGTTGAAACGGATATAAAATCGAAGGTTTGAAACTTCGGAACCCTCTAATTCAATCTTCTCTGAAGATAGAAATAGGTCCAAATCCGAAAGTTCTTCTTTGTGGCTATAATGCCAAAAAATCAAGTTGGCTTGTCCGTCTTTATCTTTATGTTGATCGTTAGGGACCTCCTGAATCTTCTCTTTACCTATTTCTTTTTCTTTGATTTTTATTCTTTTGTTTGTGTATAATTTTGTATTAATGTGTTCTTATTCCTGTTTTCTTTATTCTTTTTTCTATTCTATTAATAGGAATTCTCTTGTTAAGACCCTATGAATCGATTGAAACCTCAGACTCATACTAGAACCACAGTGATTCAACAAACCCTGCAATTCCACCTAAGTCCAAAGATTCCATGAGTAAGAACCGTTGGATCACCACTTAATCAATGAGTTTATATACTCACTAAAAAAAAAAAGAAATCTACTTTATGCCCTATCTTTTCCCTTTGATGAAAATAAGCGCAAACGGGAATTTGAAAGAGGCCAAATCTTTCAATTTCTAACTTTTCATTCTTTTGGAAAATCCTTTTGAGTCCGGCTGCGAGGTCTGAATACTAAGTATGAATCATAGTTCATATACTTTGTGATCTTCATCTATTCCGTGCTCCGGATACTCGACTGAATATCCGACGAGGTAAAAGCACCTATCCCAAGATGACAGACCCGTTCTCTGTACTATTAATAGGATCCATTCTAACAAGTCACACACTCATAATTCCGGGAATACAGAAAGAAAGAAATTCCGCGATCGAACTGCCACAATAGACTAGGATAAAAACCCTAAACCTACATGCTTCACTTTGTATTGAAAAACAAGGACTTTTTTATTTTTATAAATCTAATTCATTGAAATTCCATCCAGTAAAACGGAGGAATTATAAATCTCCAAAATAATGGATAGGAAGATCGCAAATAGAGCCATTGCGACACCCATCAAAGGAGTAGTTCCCCATCCAGGAGCTACTTTACCATATTCCGAATTTAATGGTTTCAATAAACTACCTACATTAGTTCTTCTTGGACCAGATCGAGAACTATCCTCAACGGTTTTTGTAGCCATATATCCTCATTTTTGATTCATTAAGATCTGTTGACTTTGTATACCATTCCGTTGTAAATAAAACAAATGATCTTATCACAGATCCAGTATGATTATGATCTTGAAATTCTATAATAATGGAAACAGCAACCCTAGTCGCTATCTCTATATCTGGGTTACTTGTAAGTTTTACGGGATATGCCTTATATACTGCTTTTGGGCAACCCTCTCAACAATTAAGAGATCCATTCGAGGAACACGGGGACTAGTTTAAGTAACGAGCCTCCTAATGTGTTAGGAGGCTCGTTACTTAAATTTTACAATAATGAAAAATTCTTTCATTTTTGAGTTGGAACTTTAGGCGGTTCTCGAAAAAAGATCGAGAAAAAAAGGATCCCTAGAGTCGAGACTAAGAGGAATGTATAAACCAATGCTTCCATAAATTCGCTCGTGGTTTATAAATAGAATTAGAGCTTACCTACCTGTTTCTTTGGGATCCTATCCCGGATAAAGTAAAGAGTCCCGACCCAGAAAGGGCAGCGATTCAAATCCAAAATTATCCACTACTCTACTCCTTTGCTAATATATATTTCTACAAGACTCTCCTAACTATGGAACAAATCAGAAAAAAAAAAAAACAAGAGAGTTAAAAAAGAATGGAACTGTGTTGTATCAGACTGCTTGTCTTTTTGTGGTTGGATCCCCCAGTTTTTGGAATGCCCCAAATTCCACTTGCGCATCCAAATCCGGATCAATACCAGCAAAAACGTCTCTGAACAAAGTTCTAGCACCATGCCAAATGTGTCCGAAGAAGAAAAGAAGAGCAAACGAAGCATGCCCAAAAGTAAACCAACCCCTTGGGCTGCTACGAAAAACACCATCGGATTTTAACGCAGCACGATCTAATTCAAAAATTTCACCTAATTGAGCGCGTCTAGCATATTTTTTCACAGTAGCAGGATCACTATAACTGACTCCATTTAGTTCGCCGCCATAGAACTCAACAGTTACACCTACTTGTTCGACACTATACTTGGATTCTGCCCTTCTAAAAGGAACATCAGCCCTAACGATTCCGTCTCCGTCGACCAAAACTACCGGAAATGTTTCAAAAAAAGTAGGCATACGACGGACAAAAAGTTCACACCCTTCTTTATCTCTAAAGACAGGATGTCCTAACCATCCAACAGCTATCCCATCCCCATTGTCCATTGAGCCCGCTCTGAATAACCCCCCCTTTGCCGGATTATTACCAATATAATCATAAAAGGCTAATTTTTCAGGAATTTTAGACCAAGCTTCTGATAAACTTTTATTTTCGGCCAGTCCAGCACCAACTCTTCGATAGATTTCTTGCTGAAAATATCCCTGATCCCATTGATAACGAGTGGGGCCAAACAATTCGATTGGGGTAGTTGCTGAACCATACCACATAGTTCCAGCAACAACAAAAGCTGCAAAAAAGACAGCAGCAATACTACTGGAAAGGACGGTTTCAATATTGCCCATACGTAATCCTTTGTATAACCGCTGGGGCGGACGGACACTAAGATGGAATAGGCCCGCCAATATGCCCAATGTTCCCGCTGCAATATGATGAGAAGCTATTCCTCCCGGAACAAAGGGATCAAAACCGCCGACACCCCACGCTGGATTTACGGATTGTACCCTTCCGGTTAATCCGTAAGGATCGGACACCCATATCCCAGGACCATACAATCCTGTTACATGAAATGCACCGAAACCAAAGCAAGCCACCCCTGAGAGAAATAAATGAATTCCAAAGATCTTGGGCAAATCCAAAGAGGGTTTTCCCGTACGTTCATCAGAAAAGATTTCTAGATCCCAATATACCCAATGCCAGATAGCTGCCAAAAAGCACAAGCCAGATAACACAATATGTGCACCGGCCACACCTTCGTAACTCCAAATACCCGAATTCGTAATAGTCCCTCCTGTGATACTCCATCCACCCCATGAATTAGTTATTCCTAAACGAGTCATGAAAGGTATAACAAACATACCTTGTCTCCACATTGGATCAAGAACAGGGTCAGAGGGGTCAAAAACTGCCAATTCATATAAAGCCATCGAGCCGGCCCAACCAGCAACCAGCGCTGTATGCATTATATGGACAGAAAGCAAACGGCCGGGATCATTCAATACAACGGTATGAACACGATACCAAGGCAAACCCATGGAAATACCCCTTTTATCAATAGAAAAGAGACAATAAATAACTTTATTGCATTGGAAAAAAAAAAGAGGGGGCCTCTTTCACCGCGAATTCTTTCGGATAAAGATTAAAGATTCATGCATGTTTGTTCTCCTCTTTTAGTAGAGACGGAATAGTTTTGTTGGTAGGAACAAAGAGAAGCGGGTCTCTTTTCATTTTAGACCCGATAAGGATCGATACGCAATGGGTCCCTTTGTCTATGAGGAGAATATTTCCCTATTTGTTCATCATTTAAAAAGCCTACATGTTCGTACAAATTGTCCTTTATTCATTCTCTAATGATCTTTTGAATCAAAAAGATCTGTGGATATATAATATAGGATAAGAGCCTGTAGTCTTCATTATTAATAGAAGAACGAAAGACATGACACCACACGGGCGCGCTTCCACATCAAAGTACATTAGAGTTCTTAAGTAAAGAATTAAGTCTATTTCATTTCAATGCCAGTTGGTGTTCCAAAAGTACCTTTTCTAAATCCCAATCCCGAACCCGCGCCCGATTCCGCAGTAGAAGAAGTTGATAGCATGGAGGAAAAGGCTACTTGGGTTGACTTATAGTGCGACTTGTCAGATATATTGGGTCGTATGGGATTTCCCCATTTTCTCCCCCGATCGAGATATCCTCCCCTTCGCCCAAGAAAAATTTTTGAATTATCAAAAAAAGGAAGCGTGAAGTGAAATGAAGTCCAATTAGATCCATTTTTGGGGGTATCCGGATGAATATTCTAAATTAGAAGAATTTATGGTTGGCTTGGTTGAACCACTAAAATGAAGTATCCAGGCTCCGTTTAGAAAAAGCCCCAATCCGTACTTCCGTACTCTAGCTATCTAGGATTTATACTTGTATCCTAAGTAAATAAAATAGAAATCTCTATTTCTCTTTATTCTATTTATTCGTTTTTTTAAATTCTATTTTATTAATAAATAGAAATAGGAATGATCACAAAACGGGAATCAATGGAGTAATATGACAAACATGCCAAATATTCGACGGAAGACATGAATTGAAAAAAAAAAAGAAGTCGTAGCAAAAAGAGGCGGTATTGGTAGCATTTGTACTATATGTGCAAATATAAATCGGGCAGATCTTTACTCGAAGCAGAGCAGAAACCTAAAAGAATTGACGAAGCCAAGCCCGGCCTGTTCAGGAACAAGATAAAAATATCGTGATTTGGATTGGATCTCGATAAAAGAGTATATCAATGAGAAATGAGTTTGATAAGTTTAAAAGAGGGCTGGAATCTACACATTGATTCTTTTTTTTCACGGTTTTTGTTGAACCGTTTGGTGAACCGTATGCATCAAAAGATGCATGTACGGCCCCTAAAGGATACAATTTTATCCTAATTAACCGACTTTATCGGCAAAGACTACTTTTTTTAGGCCAAGACTTGGAACAGGAGATTGCAAATACCATCGTGGGTCTTATGATATATCTCAGTATAGAAGATCCTTACTGGGATCAAACCTTGTATATAAACTCTGTTGGCGGATTGGTATTTCCCGGACTGGCTGTTTATGATACTATTAACTTTGTGCCACCAGACGTAAAGACAGTATGCCTGGGAATAGCCGCTTCGATGGCATCCGTTATCCTGATCGGAGGAACTGTTACAGAACGTTGCGCATTCCCTAACGCTTGGCGCCAATGAGTTTCGTTTTTTATTTGAAAGAAAAAAGAAGACTATGCCTTCGCCATATGAAATATGAATATTAAGTAATAATAGCATGGCACTTTGAATTCGATACGAGAAAACTTTTTTGTTTTTTTTTTCAAAACATTAGATTATGTATCGAAAGAGTAGTATGAAATTGGGGCATCCCCAATTGAATCTTATCTATCGGGGACCCTTTTAAGCGTACCAAACCTTTTTGTTTTCACACCAGAAAGCTCTTATCTTAAAAATCTTTCTATCATAAAAGAGTCAAAAAACTTTGGGATTGTTGAATCACAGACGAAAGAAATATATAAAGCAGCGGAGCCATCATAGTATTTTTGAACTTCTTCGAAAGGAAGGGTGGTAAGTGGATCATTTAACGATCTGGGTCTGATAGGCCCCTATTTTCCCTTTCGTCGAGGGAAATACAAAGTCAATTCCATTGTAAAGCCGTATGCAATGTGCAAAAGATGCCCGTACGGTTCTTCAATTCTTTTTTTCTTATTCTTTATCTTCTATTCTCAGCCTTATCGTGGGAGATGAAGATGAAAGAAGACCTTATTATATGTATCATCAGGGTAATGATCCATCAACCTCGTGCGGAGGATTTTGACGACCGGGTGCCGGAAGTTGGTTTGGAAGGGGAAACACTCTTATATTTGCGCACCTGCGTCATAAACATTTATGTCCAGAGAACAAACAAACCTCCTTGGGTTGTAACTGCTGACCTAGAAAGGGATACCTTTATGTCAGCAACAGAAGCGATAACTTATGGAATTATTGATGGGGTATATATTTGCGAAGATGAAGAATAAAAAAAAAAAAAGGAAGCAGAACCTGACGAAACCAAAAAAGAGGCGGGGACCTCTTGATACACCCCAGGTAATTGAAGATCGCCTATTAACTAACAGAAATAAATAAAAAGTTTGCCCAAACTTTTACCGGATTTCCTTTTCAATTCTATTAATCTAGAGAATAGAAGAAGAAGCTTCCGGTTAGGATGGATCTAAACCAGTCCATTAGGTATACGGTTTAGCATGCCAACTATTAACCAACTTCTTAGAAACTCAAGACAGCCAGTCAGAAAAACCAAGAAAACCCCCGCTCTTAGGGGATGCCCTCAGCGCCGAGGAAGATGTACTAGGGTGTATGTGTGACTCGTTCAGATCATGGACTCGGAAAATCCTTTTCCAGTATCAACGATCAGTACCGGAGAATAGAATGAACTCCATTTACTATATAACAAAATGGATCCTATCATATTCTTCTCCTGGGTCTGAAATTTATGGTTTTCATTGGTTCAAATCCAATCACCTTCATTTTTAATTTAAGATGAGAAAGAATTCCCCATTGGTAGCAAATGCTTATCCCATTAAGCGGGGGAAATCCTATTTAAAAAGCAGAAAGAGTATAGTATACCTCTATTCTTCAAGAACGGACTCAAATGGTTAGCTATCCAGCAAATCTTTCTAATTAAATACCGTTACTGTATAGGTAGATCTCGTTGTGAAAGATCTATTACTGAATAATAGATAGGTAGAGCCGAAGAGTGTGAACTGTACAAGTTACCAATAAAAGAAAGAGGGGGCTCCGGTGTATAGAGGAGACCTAACCGTTTAACAATAAGAAATAACCATAGAAACGATGGAACCCACTATTTCATTATTGACTTCTTTCTATTTACTCTTTTTTATTAAGAGGTCCTTTTGGTACTTAGTATCAATATCCTTTTTGATTTCAAGGTGAAATGCCTAGAAAAAATCGTGGTCGGGAAGGTTATCGTAGCAAAAGCCATTGGAATTTTTATTTTATACATAGGAAAAGGGCGTTTTGTTATTAATAAACTAGGAAAGGGAAAAGAATAACTGAAAAAAAAATCCATTACCATTAGTTATTCGTCGAAATTTCATTTATTTCATTTAATGACCAGAATTAAGCGAGGCTCTATAGCTCGGAGACGTAGAGCAAAAACACGTTTATTTGCATCAGGCGCTCGAGGAGCTCATTCAAGGCTTACTCGACTTATTGCTCAACAGACAATAAGAGCTTTGGCTTCGTCTCATCGTGATAGAGATAAGAAAAAGAGGGATTTTCGTCGTTTGTGGATCACTCGGATAAATGGAGTAATTCGCCAAAATGTAGTATCTTATAGTTATAGTCAATTAATAACTAATCTGCACAAGGAACAGTTGCTTCTTAATCGTAAAATGCTTGCACAAATAGCTATCTCAAATAGGAATTGTCTTTCCATAATTTCCAGTGCGATTCTAAAATAAGGAGATTGGGATGAATCCACCGAACTCTTTTAATTTCATTAATTAATGGAGTTCTCTGGAGGATGAACTCCGGGAAGGTAGAGTAGAAATCAATTAGGATGATAAAATAGGAAAATATGAGAAATTCGTCAAAATGGGCGAACGCACTCAATATAAAAAAAGGCCTCTTCCCCATAAAAAAGAGGCCTCTTCCCCGATTCTTTTTTTTCTTACGCCACGGAAATCAAATTCGGATTTCAATTTTGATTCAATAGAAGAGTAAGCCTATTTTTTTTTTTTTTTTCTAAAGCCCTTTGTTCTATTTTTTCTGGCGGCCGACTCCCTTCTTTTTATTTCGAATAGTTTATCACTAGCATGAAAAGGTAACGAAGATAAAATACGAGCTTGTTTTATAGCAAGAGTAAGACGTCGTTGTTGTTTTAAGGTCAATCTATTCACCCGTCTAGATAAGATCTTTCCTTGTTGACTAATAAATCGACCAATTAAACTAATGTTTCTATAATCAATTAGATCCCCCGGTTGGATCGGGGACGGACGCCGCCGAACAGATCGCTTGTTTTTCGAAAGAGGTCGCTTGTTTTTCGAAAGAGGTCGCTTGTTTTTCGAAAGAGGTCGCTTGTTTTTCGAAAGAGGTCCCGTGTTTTTCGAAAGAGGTCGCGTGTTTTTCGAAATAGGTTTCGAAGGAGGTTGCTCGGGTTTCAAAATAGGTTGCGTGTTTTTATCCATGAGTGCTTTCTCCATAGGTTGCTCGGGTTTCAAAATAGGTTGCGTGTTTTTATCCAAGAGTGCTCTTTTCATTATCTCTAAAATTTATCGAACATTTTCTTTCATAGGTTGCGTATTTTTATCCATGAGTGCTTTATCCATAGGTTGCGAAGGAGATTGCTTTCTTATCCAAATATCTCGCTTTCTTTTCCAAGTAAAGCGCTTCTTTTTCAAAATAGGTTGCGTGTTTTTATCCAAGAGTGCTCTTTTCATTATCTCTAAAATTTCTCGAACATTTTCTTTCATAAAATTCATCAGAAACTATTAAAAAATAGAATTAGAGCTTACCTACCTGTTTCTTTGGGATCCTACCCGGATAAAGTAAAGAGTCCCGACCCAGAAAGGGCAGCGATTCAAATCCAAAATTATCCACTACTCTACTCCTTTATCTCCCCGTGAATTGTATGTTTGTGACAATAGGGGCAGAATTTTCTCAATTCCAATGTATTGGGTGTATTTTTTGAATTCTTTTGAGTATGATACCTGTAAATGCCCTGGGATTTCGTATTATTATTAATACGACAATTATTACATTCCAAAGTAACCCTGACTCGCTTATCTTTACCCTTAGCCATACACTTCACTTGTGGTTTTTTGATTCACCCAACCCCTTTCTATTTCCGATCCAAAACAAAGAAAAGGAACGAAAAAAAAAGAAGTTGCTACCTCGAAATCGGATTATGAAAGATTTCGTTGCAATCAAGATGATAATAAGAAAAAATCAGTAATACAAGGATTTCTAACTCTCTCTATTTCTATTTAGACTTGCAGTCCAGCATTTCGTTTCAAGAATCCTTCTTCCCTAAGAAAAGCACATTTACGCTTTCACTCTATTATTAAGATAATAAGAAAAGGGTAACCTGAAGACGAGTTCTCTTGGGTCGAGCTCCCTTATTTTCTTTCTAATTTTTTTCTCTGACTCTTACCACCCGTTCCTATTCTCTTCTATCTCCTTAATAAAGATAAGGGGGGGAGGGATTAGTCACAGATATTTGACTGTGATTGTATCTCTAATCTTCTTCATCCCTTCCCATATCAATAACTAGAATGAAAAAAAGGGGAATGTTAAAGCATCCGGAAAGAAACGATTAATCTCTATCAATAGACCTGCTAAAGCCCCGAACCATATAGTACTTAGTACCGGCGCCGCGGAGAGATATGTTTTTAGATCTCGCATTTTAAATCCTCCCTTCTAATTCTATATTAGAATACAATTCTTATTGGATGTATCTGTAGTTTCGTATGTATCTGTAGTTAAGGTTCTATTCACAATTCAAATTTTCTTTTTTTTTCTTTAAATATTCATTCTAGCATTGATGTACTCTCTCTCGCAACATTTTCTTTTTTTTTTCTTTTTATTATGAATATATGTTATAGGAGACCAAAGAAACAAATGGAAAGATAAATTGTCTATATAAATATCAATAGAGGAAATACAGGTATGGAAAACATTACAGGGATTCTCTAGAATGACACTGTAGACCAATTTGAAAGGGATGTAGCGCAGCTTGGTAGCGCGTTTGTTTTGGGTACAAAATGTCACGGGTTCAAATCCTGTCATCCCTATTACTGCCCCCCCTGAGCA